ATACAGAAATGGATCGAGTCATCTGTTCCTTTACCCAAGAAAAAGTATTTCTATTTTGCATGTCCAATCATGGATCTCGGAATTTCTACAATAAATTTGATAGGGAACTAGTAAAGTTCCCTATGCACGAGTCTGTCATTGTACTGGAATAGTTGTACTGTAATATAGGACGAATACCTTGAACTGGTAGAAATAAAATATAAAGAATTAAGTAAGATTCAAAATGGTTTCTTTATAAAGGAAGAAAGATTCTGATTTATTTGATTGATATCAGGAGATCAAATGAGTTCTTCATTCATTCATTGAATGATAAATGACTACAAGCGAAGGAGATACACGATTTAAATAATGGAAAATCCAATATTTCACAATTGTATCTAGAATAACTGGAAAGGTGGAAACAAGACCAGATATAATTTGATCGTTATGAGCCAATCCAAAATCGTTGTAGAACGAACCAATTATTAGTTCCCAACCATGAGTCGAGTGAAATCCAATCCATAAATCAGTAACTAAAAGAATCGAAAAAGCTTTTATTGTGTCACTTAAGTTATAGAGGAATTCCTGAACCCAAGAATTAAGAATGACAAGTTCCTCATTACCCAAAATAAAATAACCACTTAGAATAGTGAAAGAGATTATATTTGTCGAGAAATGCAAAATGATATGGAGATGATATTCATTGTGTGTTTTGACCAATTGTATCGTTTCCTTGTGTATTCCTATACGAAGTTTTTGTATATGTGTCTCCGGGTACTCCTTTATCATTTCGTCCAACAGAAAGAGTTCTTCTAATTCTATGAATCTTTCTAGAACGTTTTTCTCTTGAATGATATTCAAGAGAGTTTTGGATTGCCCGGTATTCCACCAATTTGTAACCCAAAGTTCCAGACATTTATTAAATGAGAGAGAGACCCACCAGGGCAAAAATACTATAGATACAAGATATGGGAAAGAAGGCAATGCTTTCTTTTTTTTCATTTTTTATCTGTGAATTGAATCGTTAATGAACCTGCTTCATTCGTTGACTCTATATGATATTTCTCTGAAGCACGAGTTCTATAACAAGGTATTGAACCTATGGGTCTATTCATTCCAATTTTTGTGTCAAAATTGAGTTTAGTTCTTGGATCTAGAAGGAATATAGAAATGGGATAAGGGTTCGCCCTTTTCGGATAAAAATGCAAAATCAATATTATTCCTAGATATCTCAATAGGGCAAATTCGAATGGGCAAATTCGAAGCAATTTCATCTTCATTTGTTCCTTTCTATGAATACTCGAAAACCCACTTAAAATAACGAATCGGATTTAGAAACGAAAACCCCCCTCAGTTAATTATTTTGAAATGTTTCACCGCCTAGTCACAACCAAGGAAAAAAGGTATCATCAAAATTTTGGGCCTAAAAAGATGAGATGAATTCCGTATTACGAAATAAATCTTGGATATATTTGATGAATCCTTACTTATTATATTAGCCTTAGATTAGTCTTTTTTCTAGTAGAAATTTTCTAGTAGAAAAGAATTGAGTTGGGATCCATACGCATACGAAATACTTTTGGTATACAAATGGTATACAAAAATTTCTTCTTTTCTTAATTTTCTTCTTTATTATAGTATAGTTTATTATAGTTATTCCATATACGCCCTCCTGCTTTTTTGGTTTATTCTATGGGAGTCGCCACGACAAAGGAAGGAGGAAATAGAATAATCTAAGATGTTTTGTTCAAATGAACATTCCAAAAAGACTTCAATTGTATTAAAAAAGGAATTAGCAGGTTCCTTCCCCCATGCCGAGAAAACATTTATTCTTTATTGTGTTCAATTCATTTCAAAATACTTCAATTGGTACGCCCAAGAAATAGGCCAATTCGGCAGCTTTTTGTTCAATTTCTCGTGGAGTAAAATTCTCATCAGTACGAGTCAAGGGAATGGCCCCTTGACCTCTGATTTCCATATAAAGGACACGACGAGGATAAAGACCCTCTTTAACCTCAATTCTGATTGATTGGATATCTCTCATAAGGAAGCGAAGGAAGATGCGACGATTTATTCCAGGAAATCCCCAACGAAAAATGCACACAATTCCTTCTTTTCTATCGAATTGGTCATAACCACTACCTACATTCCACAAAATTGTGCACCACAAATAGGAGCTAACGAACAGACCTGCGATCCCATAAAAAGACATCACGATTCCTTGTGGAAAAAAAAGAATTTGCTGAGATGGAAATATGGATATCAGATTCCTACCAAGATAACTGGAAGTTCCAACCGCTAAGAATCCTAGTGAACCTAAAAAAAGGATACAGGCCCAGCAAAAATTACTTGTTTTTCGAGACCCCCTTATAAGTTCTATCCATATATGTTCTGATCGCCAATTCATACTATACTAGATCCAGTTGCATTCGATTGGAATTGAGAGAATAACCCAAATTTGACTTTACCTTTCTTGATCCCGAAGTAACTTTCATCAACTAGCACTATTCTGATGTGGAGTAATTGGTTAGATACATTGACTTTCTATTAAAAATATTTACTGATCCATTTTTAACCAGCTATATATATATATATACATTTATGCAGATAGCATGTATCCACATACATAACAGTTCTTTCATTTGTGTGTGGAAAGAGCCACATATCGTACCATATTGCACTAAAAAAATATCTGTATTATGATACAGTGTTGAAATAAATTGATAGGATTTGGTCCCATTGGATCTAGACAATCTTATTTTTTTGGACATGAAGAGATAAAGAAGCCATTGCAATTGCCGGAAATACTAGGCCCACTAAAGGCACAAAAATAGAGGGTAAGTTGAGATCTGTCATAGAATGGGTGCCTCGATTTAATATTTGTATCTATATATTTGTAATCTATATATTTGTATCTATTAGAAAGATATCTTATGATATGATAAGTATATCTATTATAAGTAATATTAGGTAATATTGACTATTGTATTTTATATAATATTATACTACTAAGTATATATAAACAATTAAGTATATATAAATATATAATTTCTAAATAATATATTTATATTAAAATAGAAATTTGAAATATAAAAATAATATTAAAATATTAAATTTAAAGAAAAAAAAGGATAGATAATAAGTGAAAAAATGTAGAACTAAATTAAGTGTACCTATTCATCTTTCTACACGAATATAAATAGGGTAATCTTCTTTTACAAATTTTATTATTCTTCTTCTCCCATCCTTATGTTCTTTCTATCTTTCTTTCTAATAAGGAGTTTTTTATTTTAAAGGAGTTTTCTTATGAAAATGAAGTTCATTATGAATTCGCGACTCTAAATAATAGGATCCAACAAACAGGGATTCATAGTAAAAATGCGATAGATGTAGAAATTATTTTATTTCATTTCCATATTTGATATTTCTTTTTATTTTGATATTTTTTTTTTTCATTATTGTCTATCTTAATTAATGCGTAAGATAGCCAGATAAAATTCTTTTTTTTTCCCAAAATTCGAATTCCTCGGAAAGAGAAATTCACTTTTTTATTTTATCCTGTTGATAGAGGTTCATAATACCTAATCATGAATAGGGGTAAGATAAAAAATGGATCTGGATCCGGAAGAAAAAAAATTATCCGAAACTTCTGACTCTTACTAGAAAGTGTAACTTATATCACCAAAGAACATTTTTATTAGTTTTTTTTATTATGATGAACTAAATACTTGTTCGCTACAAACAAAATAACTGAATCTAGTGCTATACTTTAATTTTTTGAATTTTGATTCAAGGGAAAGAAACCATGGAGCTGAAATAACTCACTTAGAACACCTTTTAAAGGATTACGTGGTACGATTGGGTCAAATAAGCCTTTATGGAATAAATAGTCAGCCGCTTGTGAACCATCGGGTACTGTCCTATTCAATGTTTGTTCAATTACTCTTTTACCCGCAAATGCAATGTACGCATTAGGTTCAGCAATAATGATATCTCCCAACATACCAAAACTGGCTGTTACTCCACCGGTTGTAGGAGATGTAAGGACTGGTACATAGAATAACTTTTTAGTGGATTGGTAATCATATGAAGCAGAAGATATTTTAGCCATTTGCATCAAGCTCAAACTTCCTTCTTGCATGCGTGCTCCTCCAGAAGCACACACAATAATGACAGGTAGAGATCGATTAGTAGCATACTCAATCAAACGAGTGATTTTCTCACCTACTACAGATCCCATACTACCTCCCATGAACTTAAAATCCATAACCCCAATTGCTGCGGGAATACCGTTTAGTTGACCTATGCCTGTTTGAACAGCTTCAGTTAAACCTGTCTTTCTTTGATAAGAATCGATACGATCTTTATAAGGTTCCTCTTCTGAATGAAATTGAATGGGGTCCATAGAAATCATATCTTCATCCATAGGATCCCAAGTGCCCGAATCAATCGAAAGTTCGATTCTATCTGAACTACTCATTTTCAAATAATATCCACACTGTTCACAAATATTCATTTTTGACCTAAGAAGTTTTTTATAATTTAATCCATAACAATTTTCGCATTGAACCCATAAATGTCTGTATTTTTTATTTATATCGAAATCATTAGATCTTCCTCTTATATTGAAATCACTGCCATTATTACGAGTTCTTATACTAAAACTTCCACTTTCACTACCACTTACATTTTCAGTACAAATGAAACTATAAGTGTAACTGTCACTGTAATTGTCAGTACCACCTGAAATGGAACTATTAATACTGACTTCAAAACGAAGATAACTATTAATGCAACTATTAATGTGATTAGTCCAACTAGATTGAGTATCATACATGTAATGATAATAGTAGTGATTCTTTCTCTTAGACCCCCTATTCAAAAAACTAGAAAAAAAACCTTCTAATTCACTCAGAAAAGAACTATCATTGTCAATCTCAAAACTATGATTTTCAATATCAAAATATACGGAATAACTGTCACCATTACTATCCCTAACTAAAAAAGTGTCATCAGAGATC